GCTAGCGTAGCTTAACTAAAGCATAACACTGAAGATGTTAAGATGAGCCCTAGAAAGTTCCGCAAGCACAAAGGCTTGGTCCTGACTTTACTATCAACTTTAGCTTAACTTACACATGCAAGTATCCGCACCCCCGTGAGAATGCCCTACAGTTCCCCGCCCGGGAACAAGGAGCTGGTATCAGGCCCATCCAATTCAGCCCACGACACCTTGCTTAGCCACACCCCCAAGGGAATTCAGCAGTGATAGACATTAAGCCATAAGTGAAAACTTGACTTAGTCAAAGCTAAGAGGGCCGGTAAAACTCGTGCCAGCCACCGCGGTTATACGAGAGACCCAAGTTGATAGACCTCGGCGTAAAGCGTGGTTAGGAAAGAACTAAAACTAAAGCCGAACACCTTCAGAACTGTTATACGTATCCGAAGGTAAGAAGTTCAACTACGAAAGTGGCTTTATAGCCTCTGAACCCACGAAAGCTATGGTACAAACTGGGATTAGATACCCCACTATGCTTAGCCTTAAACATTGGTAGCAAAATACACCTGCTATCCGCCTGGGAACTACGAGCATTAGCTTGAAACCCAAAGGACTTGGCGGTGCTTTAGACCCACCTAGAGGAGCCTGTCCTAGAACCGATAACCCCCGTTCAACCTCACCTTTCCTTGTTTATCCCGCCTATATACCGCCGTCGTCAGCTTACCCTGTGAAGGGCCTATAGTAAGCAAAATTGGCACAGCCCAAAACGTCAGGTCGAGGTGTAGCGTATGGAAAGGGAAGAGATGGGCTACATTCCCTAATGCAGCGAATACGAATGATGAACTGAAATACTCATCCGAAGGAGGATTTAGCAGTAAGCAGAAAATAGAGAGTTCTGCTGAAACCGGCCCTGAAGCGCGCACACACCGCCCGTCACTCTCCCCAAACTTAAAATTTTATTTACCTAAAACCAGAACAATCAGAAGGGGAGGCAAGTCGTAACATGGTAAGTGTACCGGAAGGTGCACTTGGAAAAACCAGAGTATAGCTAAGACAGAAAAGCATCTCCCTTACACCGAGAAGTCACCCGTGCAAATCGGATTACCCTGACGCTAAATAGCTAGCCCACCCAACCAAAAACAACAACTCATTATTAATAACCCCCAATACACTATAGACCCCACAAACAAACCATTTTTCCTCCCTAGTATGGGCGACAGAAAAGGAACCCTGGCGCAATAGATAAAGTACCGCAAGGGAACGCTGAAAGAGAAATGAAACAACCCAGTATAAGCCCTAGAAAGCAGAGACTAAAACTCGTACCTTTTGCATCATGAATTAGTTAGTAAAACTCAAGCAAAGTGCACTTTAGTTTGATTTCCCGAAACTAGGTGAGCTACTCCAAGACAGCCTATTAATAGGGCACACCCGTCTCTGTGGCAAAAGAGTGGGAAGATCTTTGAGTAGAGGTGACAAACCTACCGAACCTAGTTATAGCTGGTTGCCTGAGAAATGGATAGGAGTTCAGCCTCCCGGCTTCTTTCTTGACCACCCCTTCGTCTTAACGGACTATCCTTAGACATTCAAAGAAACCGTGAGAGTTATTCAAAGGAGGTACAGCTCCTTTGAAACAAGATACAACTTTCCCAGGTGGGTAAGGATCACAATAAACAAAAGGTAAAATGTTCTGGTGGGCCTAAAAGCAGCCATCCCTATAGAAAGCGTTAAAGCTCAGACATATAACTACCCCCCTCCGATCCCGATAATTCAATCCCAGCCCCCTAATCTTACCAGGCCGCCCCATGCAAACATGGGGGTGACCATGCTAATATGAGTAATAAGAGAGCCTCCGACTCTCTCCCTGCACACGTGTAAATCGAAATGGACTCCCCACCGAACTTTAACGGCCCCAACCAAAGAGGGTACTGAACAACAGACCAAACAACTAGAAAAGTTTTCAACAAACAACCGTTAACCCCACACTGGTGTGCCCCTTGGGAAAGACTAAAAGAAAAAGAAGGAACTCGGCAAACACACGAGGCCTCGCCTGTTTACCAAAAACATCGCCTCTTGCAAAATTAATAAATAAGAGGTCCCGCCTGCCCTGTGACTATATGTTTAACGGCCGCGGTATTTTAACCGTGCGAAGGTAGCGCAATCACTTGTCTCTTAAATGGGGACCTGTATGAATGGCATAACGAGGGCTTAACTGTCTCCTTTTTCAAGTCAATGAAATTGATCTCCCCGTGCAGAAGCGGGGATAACAACATAAGACGAGAAGACCCTATGGAGCTTTAGACACCAAGGCAGATCATGTTAAACACCCCTAAATAAAGGGCTAAACCAAAAGAAACCTGCCCTAATGTCTTCGGTTGGGGCGACCGCGGGGAAACAAAAATCCCCCACGTGGAACGGGAGATTCCATATTTTCCATCTCCTAAAACTAAGAGCCCCCGCTCTAGTAAACAGAATTTCTGACCAATAATGATCCGGCAATGCCGATCAACGGACCAAGTTACCCTAGGGATAACAGCGCAATCCTCTTTTAGAGCCCATATCGACAAGGGGGTTTACGACCTCGATGTTGGATCAGGACATCCTAATGGTGCAGCCGCTATTAAGGGTTCGTTTGTTCAACGATTAAAGTCCTACGTGATCTGAGTTCAGACCGGAGTAATCCAGGTCAGTTTCTATCTATGATATGAGCTTTTCTAGTACGAAAGGACCGAAAAGAAAAGGCCTCTACTTAAGGTACGCCTTACCCCCACCTAGTGCAGACAACTAAAATAGGCAAAAGGGCATACCCTTGTGCCGAAGAGTACGGCATGTTAAGGTGGCAGAGCCCGGTAACTGCAAAAGACCTAAGCCCTTTCCACAGAGGTTCAAGTCCTCTCCTTAACTATGATCTCAATCCTCATTACCCACCTCATCAACCCCCTCGCCTTTATTGTACCCATTCTCCTAGCTGTGGCTTTCTTAACCCTCCTTGAACGAAAACTACTTGGCTACATACAATTCCGAAAAGGCCCCAATATTGTAGGGCCCTATGGCTTACTTCAACCTATCGCCGACGGAGTAAAACTATTCATTAAAGAGCCCGTCCGCCCCTCAACCTCTTCTCCCATACTATTTCTATTAACTCCGATGCTAGCCCTTACACTTGCTCTTACCCTTTGAGCCCCTATACCTATGCCGTACCCAGTAGCTGACTTAAACCTCGGGGTATTATTTATTTTAGCCCTATCCAGTCTCGCCGTCTACTCAATTTTGGGCTCCGGCTGAGCATCCAATTCAAAATATGCCCTCATTGGGGCCCTGCGAGCTGTCGCCCAAACCATTTCATATGAAGTTAGCCTCGGACTAATCCTGCTAAACGCTATCATCTTCACAGGGGGCTTTACACTTCAAACCTTTAATATTGCCCAAGAAAGTGTATGATTAATTGTACCCGCCTGACCTTTAGCCGCAATATGATATATCTCCACCCTCGCAGAAACCAATCGCGCCCCCTTTGACCTGACAGAAGGAGAGTCCGAACTAGTCTCCGGCTTCAATGTCGAATATGCAGGAGGCCCCTTCGCCTTATTTTTCCTAGCAGAATATGCTAACATCTTACTTATAAATACACTCTCCGCTACACTATTTTTAGGTGCCTCCCACATCCCAACAATGCCAGAACTTACCGCAATTAACCTAATAACTAAAGCAGCCCTTCTCTCCGTTGTTTTCATTTGAGTCCGAGCCTCCTACCCCCGATTCCGATATGATCAACTCATACACCTAATTTGAAAAAACTTTCTTCCCTTAACCCTTGCCCTAGTAATTTGACACCTCGCACTTCCGATTGCATTTGCAGGCCTGCCCCCACAACTATAGGTCCGGAGTTGTGCCTGAAGCAAAGGGCCACTTTGATAGAGTGAATCATGGGGGTTAAAATCCCCCCAACTCCTTAGAAAGAAGGGGCTCGAACCCTATCTGAAGAGATCAAAACTCTTAGTGCTTCCACTACACCACTTCCTAGTAAGGTCAGCTAATTTAAGCTCTTGGGCCCATACCCCAAACATGTTGGTTAAAATCCTTCCTTTACTGATGAACCCCTACATTCTAGCCACCCTGCTATTCGGATTGGGCCTAGGAACCACAATTACATTTGCAAGCTCACATTGGCTCCTCGCCTGAATAGGCCTCGAAATAAATACCCTCGCCATTATTCCCCTTATAGCTCAACACCACCACCCTCGGGCAGTTGAAGCTACCACTAAATATTTTCTTACCCAAGCTACCGCTGCTGCCATACTACTTTTTGCTAGCACTACTAATGCCTGGCTCACAGGACAATGAGATATTCAACAAATATCTCACCCCCTCCCCATCACCATAATTACCCTTGCTCTCGCATTAAAAATTGGTCTCGCCCCAGTTCACGCATGATTACCCGAAGTTCTTCAAGGTTTTGACCTTACCACCGGGCTCATCCTCTCGACTTGACAAAAGCTTGCACCCTTCGCCCTTCTTCTACAAATCCAGCCTACTAACTCAACCATCCTTATTATGCTTGGTCTCATGTCTACTCTCGTGGGAGGCTGAGGGGGCCTGAACCAAACCCAGCTACGAAAAATCCTTGCTTACTCCTCAATCGCACATCTCGGTTGAATAATCTTAGTATTACAATTCTCCCCCTCCCTCACCTTCTTAACCCTTCTCATTTACCTAATTATAACATTTTCAACCTTCCTAGTATTTAAGCTTAATAAAGCAACCACCATCAATGCCCTCGCCACCTCCTGAGCGAAAGCCCCGGCAATAACTGCCCTAGCCCCCTTAATTCTTCTTTCACTTGGAGGCCTCCCTCCCCTAACAGGATTCATACCAAAATGACTAATCCTTCAAGAGCTAACTAAACAAGACCTTGCCCCCACGGCCACTCTAGCCGCACTCAGCGCCCTTTTAAGTTTATACTTCTACCTACGACTCTCCTATGCTATTACACTTACTCTTTCTCCTAATAATTTAACTGGTGTAACCCCTTGGCGCCTCCCCTCTACCCAGCCCACCATACCCCTTGCCATTTCAACCCTGGCAACCTTAACTCTGTTGCCCCTAACACCCGCCATAACCGCACTATTAACCCTCTAGAGACTTAGGATAATACAAGACCAAGGGCCTTCAAAGCCCTAAGTGGGAGTGAAAATCTCCCAGTCCCTGATAAGACTTGCGGGATACTATCCCACATCTCCTGCATGCAAAGCAGACACTTTAATTAAGCTAAAACCTTTCTAGACAGGCAGGCCTCGATCCTACAAATTCTTAGTTAACAGCTAAGCGCTCTAACCAGCGAGCATCCGTCTACCTTTCCCCCGCCTGTCGAGACTAAAAGGCGGGGGAAAGCCCCGGCAGGCGTTAGCCTACTCCTTCAGATTTGCAATCTAATATGTCAAACACTTCAGGGCTTGATAAGAAGAGGACTCGAACCTCTGTTTATGGAGCTACAACCCACCGCTTAAACACTCAGCCATCCTACCTGTGGCAATCACACGTTGATTTTTCTCGACTAATCATAAAGACATCGGCACCCTCTATCTGGTATTTGGTGCTTGAGCCGGAATAGTGGGCACAGCCTTAAGCCTGCTCATTCGGGCGGAACTGAGTCAACCAGGCGCTCTCTTAGGGGATGATCAGATTTATAATGTGATCGTAACCGCCCATGCCTTCGTAATAATTTTCTTTATAGTTATACCCATCATAATTGGGGGCTTTGGAAACTGGCTCATCCCACTAATAATTGGGGCCCCGGATATGGCCTTCCCTCGAATAAACAACATAAGCTTTTGGCTACTCCCTCCCTCCTTCCTTCTACTTCTTGCCTCTTCGGGGGTGGAGGCTGGGGCTGGAACCGGTTGAACAGTCTACCCCCCTCTCGCAGGAAATTTAGCCCACGCCGGGGCATCTGTTGACCTGACCATCTTTTCCCTTCACCTAGCAGGGGTTTCCTCAATCCTGGGAGCAATTAATTTTATTACAACTATTATTAACATGAAACCCCCTGCAATTTCACAATACCAAACTCCTCTATTTGTCTGAGCAGTACTAATTACTGCCGTCCTTCTCCTACTTTCCCTACCTGTCCTCGCTGCTGGCATTACAATACTTTTAACAGATCGAAACCTTAACACTACCTTCTTTGACCCCGCAGGAGGGGGCGACCCAATTCTCTACCAACACCTCTTCTGATTTTTTGGGCACCCGGAAGTTTACATTTTAATTCTGCCAGGGTTCGGAATAGTGTCCCATATCGTTGCCTACTACTCTGGCAAAAAAGAACCCTTCGGCTATATGGGTATAGTCTGGGCCATAATAGCCATCGGCCTCCTGGGATTTATTGTCTGAGCACATCACATATTTACTGTTGGTATAGATGTAGACACACGTGCCTATTTTACATCCGCCACTATAATTATCGCAATTCCCACGGGTGTAAAAGTCTTTAGCTGACTAGCCACTCTTCACGGAGGAGCAATCAAATGAGAAACACCCCTTCTATGAGCCCTCGGCTTTATTTTCCTCTTCACAGTAGGGGGCCTAACAGGTATTGTCCTAGCTAATTCATCCTTAGATATCGTCCTACATGATACATATTACGTAGTAGCCCACTTCCACTATGTACTTTCAATGGGGGCAGTATTTGCCATCATTGCAGCCTTTGTCCACTGATTCCCTCTATTTTCAGGTTATACCCTTCACAGCACTTGAACAAAAATCCATTTCGGAATTATGTTTATTGGAGTAAACCTCACGTTCTTCCCCCAACACTTCCTAGGGCTAGCAGGAATACCTCGACGGTACTCAGACTACCCGGACGCTTATACCTTATGAAATACTGTTTCCTCTATTGGTTCACTTATTTCCCTTGTAGCAGTTATTATATTTTTATTTATTATTTGAGAAGCATTTGCCGCCAAACGTGAAGTCATAACAGTAGAACTTACTTCAACCAACGTAGAGTGACTTCATGGCTGCCCCCCTCCCTACCACACATTCGAAGAGCCTGCCTACGTCCAAGTTCGATCAAATTAACGAGAAAGGGAGGAGTTGAACCCCCATAGGTTAGTTTCAAGCCAACCACATAACCGCTCTGTCACTTTCTTCATAAGACACTAGTAAAATAGGTTAATTACACTGCCTTGTCGAGGCAGAATTGAGGGTTAAAATCCCGCGTGTCTTGCAAATTAATGGCACATCCCCTACAACTAGGCTTTCAAGATGCAGCTTCCCCTGTTATAGAAGAACTTCTACATTTTCATGACCACGCCCTAATAATCGTTTTCCTAATCAGCACACTAGTACTTTACATTATTGTGGCCATAGTCTCCACCACCCTTACTAACAAATACCTTTTGGACTCTCAAGAAATTGAAATCATTTGAACAGTTCTCCCAGCAGTAATTCTTATTCTAATTGCACTACCGTCCCTTCGCATTCTTTACCTAATAGATGAAATTAATGACCCCCACCTTACAATTAAAGCTATGGGCCACCAATGATACTGAAGCTACGAGTATACAGATTATGAAGACCTCGGATTTGACTCTTATATAATTCCTACACAAGACCTAAGCCCTGGACAGTTTCGTCTCCTAGAAGCAGATCACCGAATAGTAATTCCAGCAGAATCCCCCATCCGAGTCCTAGTATCTGCAGAAGATGTACTCCACTCTTGAGCAGTCCCAGCCCTTGGTGTAAAAATAGATGCAGTCCCAGGACGTCTCAACCAAACAGCTTTTATCGCATCTCGCCCAGGCGTCTTCTACGGACAATGCTCTGAAATTTGTGGAGCTAACCACAGCTTCATGCCTATCGTAGTTGAAGCCGTCCCTCTCGAACACTTCGAAAACTGATCATCCCTAATACTTGAAGATAACTCGCTAAGAAGCTAAATAGGGACTAGCGTTAGCCTTTTAAGCTAAAGATTGGTGGCTCCCAACCACCCCTAGCGACATGCCTCAACTCGACCCCGCACCCTGGTTTGCCATCCTAATCTTTTCTTGATTTATTCTCCTAACCATACTTCCCCCAAAAGTCTTGGCCCATGAATTTCCAAATGACCCTACAACCCAAAGCACAGAAAAACCTAAAACAGAAGCCTGAAACTGACCATGACACTAAGCTTTTTTGACCAATTTATAAGCCCTGTTTTTTTAGGTATTCCCCTAATTGCCATTGCACTAATCCTCCCTTGCATTATTTTCCCAACCCCTACAACACGCTGACTAAACAACCGGTTAATCGCCGTCCAAAGTTGATTCATTAATCAATTTACAAGCCAACTCTTTTTACCTTTAAATCCGGGGGCCCACAAATGGGCTGTTATATTTATATCCCTCATATTATTCCTCATCTCTCTCAACATGCTCGGGCTCCTTCCCTACACCTTTACCCCCACTACACAACTCTCCCTCAACATAGGCCTTGCCGTTCCTCTTTGATTGGCAACCGTAATTATTGGAATACGAAATCAACCAACCATTACCTTAGGCCACTTCCTCCCGGAAGGAGCCCCAACTCTGCTAATTCCCGTTCTTATTATTATCGAAACGATCAGTCACCTTATTCGTCCCCTCGCCCTAGGAGTACGGTTAACAGCTAACCTAACAGCCGGCCACCTTTTAATTCAACTAATTGCAACAGCTGCCTTTGTCCTTTTACCTCTTATGCCAACGGTAGCACTCCTAACCGCAGCCCTATTATTCTTACTAACCCTTTTAGAAGTCGCCGTAGCAATAATTCAAGCTTACGTCTTCGTACTACTACTAAGCCTATACCTCCAAGAAAACGTTTAATGGCCCACCAAGCACACGCATACCACATAGTCGACCCCAGCCCTTGGCCCCTAACAGGGGCAATTGCTGCCCTCTTAATAACATCAGGCCTTGCAGTCTGATTTCATTTTCACTCCACAACCCTAATAACACTGGGCTTAGCCCTTCTTCTTCTTACAATATATCAATGATGACGGGACATTATTCGAGAAGGTACATTCCAAGGCCACCATACACCCCCCGTTCAAAAAGGCCTCCGTTACGGAATGGTTCTATTTATTACCTCTGAAGTCTTCTTCTTCCTAGGCTTTTTCTGAGCCTTTTATCACTCAAGCCTCGCCCCCACTCCTGAACTAGGAGGCTGCTGACCCCCTACAGGAATCACTACCTTGGACCCATTTGAAGTTCCTCTCCTTAACACAGCTGTACTGCTAGCTTCGGGAGTTACAGTTACTTGAGCTCACCATAGTATTATAGAAGGCGGACGAAAACAGGCAATTCAGGCACTAGGACTGACCATCCTTCTTGGTTTTTACTTTACTTTCCTCCAAGCTATAGAATACTATGAAGCTCCCTTTACAATTGCAGACGGGGTTTACGGCTCGACATTCTTCGTAGCAACGGGCTTCCACGGACTACACGTTATTATTGGCTCTACCTTCTTAGCCGTCTGCCTACTCCGCCAAGTCCAGTACCATTTTACATCTCAACATCATTTCGGATTCGAAGCAGCCGCCTGATACTGACATTTCGTAGACGTCGTTTGACTATTCCTTTACATCTCTATCTACTGATGAGGATCTTAATCTTTCTAGTACTAAAGTAAGTATAAGTGACTTCCAATCACCCGGTCTTGGTTAAAATCCAAGGAAAGATAATGAATCTGATCACAACAGTAATTACCATCACTGTACTTCTTTCCACCCTCCTCGCCATTGTATCCTTCTGGCTTCCACAAATAAGCCCAGACCACGAAAAATTGTCCCCCTACGAATGCGGCTTTGACCCCCTAGGAAGTGCCCGACTGCCTTTTTCCCTCCGATTTTTTCTCGTTGCCATTCTTTTCCTCCTATTCGACTTAGAAATTGCCCTTCTTCTACCCCTTCCCTGGGGGGACCAACTAGCATCCCCACTAATTACATTCCTCTGAGCCTCCGCTGTTCTAGGCCTGCTTACCTTGGGTTTAATTTATGAATGAACTCAAGGGGGTTTAGAATGAGCCGAGTAGGTTATTAGTTTAAGAAAAACATTTGATTTCGGCTCAAAAACCTGTGGTTAAAGTCCACAATTACCTAATGACCCCCGTTCACTTCGCTTTTTCCTCAGCCTTTCTATTAGGATTAACAGGGCTAGCATTCCACCGAACCCATCTCCTCTCCGCCCTCCTTTGTTTAGAAGGTATAATGCTCTCTCTGTTTATTGCCCTTTCCTTATGAACGCTACAGCTAGATTCTACTAACTTTTCGGCCTCTCCTATGCTTCTTCTGGCATTTTCAGCTTGTGAAGCAAGCGCAGGTCTTGCCCTACTAGTGGCTACTGCCCGCACTCACGGGTCGGACCGTCTACAAAGCCTCAATCTCCTACAATGCTAAAAATTCTAATCCCAACTTTAATACTTATCCCAACAGCATGAATTACCCCCGCCAAATGACTATGGCCCACCTCTCTTCTCCATAGTCTAGTAATTGCACTAATTAGCCTCACCTGATTAAATAACCTCTCAGAAACAGGCTGAACCTCCCTCAACCTGTATATAGCAACAGACCCCCTCTCAACTCCCCTTCTTGTACTTACCTGCTGACTATTACCCCTTATAATTCTCGCAAGCCAGAGCCACACAGCCTCCGAGCCCATCAATCGACAACGAATATTTATTATACTTCTAACATCCTTGCAAATTTTCCTTATTTTGGCCTTTAGCGCCACCGAGATCCTCATGTTCTATGTCATATTTGAAGCCACCCTTATTCCTACCCTCATTCTCATTACACGGTGGGGAAACCAAACAGAACGACTCAACGCCGGCACCTACTTTCTATTTTATACCCTAGCAGGCTCACTACCCCTTCTCGTCGCCCTCCTCCTCCTCCAAAATAATATGGGAACCCTCTCCCTACTAACCCTCCAATACTCCGACCCTTTTCTCCTCTTGACAAATGCAGACAAACTATGGTGAGCGGGCTGTTTGCTTGCTTTCCTCGTAAAAATGCCACTGTATGGCGTTCACCTCTGGCTTCCTAAAGCACACGTTGAAGCCCCCGTTGCAGGTTCCATAATCCTGGCTGCCGTTCTCCTAAAACTAGGGGGTTATGGCATAATACGCATAATAATTATGCTCGAACCATTAACCAAAGAACTAAGCTACCCCTTTATTATCTTTGCCCTATGAGGAGTAATCATAACAGGGTCAATTTGCCTACGTCAAACAGACCTAAAATCCCTCATCGCGTATTCCTCCGTCAGCCACATGGGCCTGGTTGTTGGAGGAATCCTCATTCAAACCCCGTGAGGCTTCACAGGGGCCCTTATTCTTATGATTGCACATGGCCTGACGTCCTCCGCCCTATTCTGCCTAGCAAACACCAATTATGAACGTACCCATAGCCGAACTATAGTATTAGCACGAGGACTACAAATGGCCCTTCCCCTAATAACCTCGTGATGGTTTATTGCCAGCCTCGCCAACCTCGCACTCCCCCCTTTTCCTAACCTTATAGGCGAATTAATAATCATTACCTCCCTGTTTAGTTGGTCTTGATGAACTATCGCACTAACAGGCACTGGAACCCTAATTACAGCAGGCTACTCCCTCTACATATTCCTCATAACCCAACGGGGCCCACTCCCAGCACATATTATTGCCTTAGACCCTTCTCACACTCGAGAGCACCTACTTATGGCCCTTCATCTCCTCCCCCTAATGCTCCTTATTCTCAAACCAGAGTTAGTTTGAGGATGAACCTCCTGTAGGTGTAGTTTTAACAAAAACATTAGATTGTGATTCTAAAGATAGAAGTTAGAATCTTCTTACCCACCGAGAGAGGCTCGTCAGCCACGGAGACTGCTAATTTTCGTCACCTTGGTTAAACCCCAGGGCTCACTCGAACTGCTCCTAAAGGATAACAGCCTATCCGTTGGTCTTAGGAACCAAAAACTCTTGGTGCAAATCCAAGTAGCAGCTATGCATCCTACTTCCCTCATAATAACATCAAGCCTCATTATTATTTTCCTGCTTTTGGCCTACCCTCTATTAACAACCTTCTCCCCCACCCCCCAGATAAATACCTGGGCCCTTTCCCAAGTCAAAACAGCAGTAAAACTGGCTTTCTTCTTAAGCCTCCTTCCCCTATTCCTCTTCCTCAACGAGGGGGCAGAAGTCATTATTACCAACTGAAACTGAATAAATACAATAACCTTTGATATCAATATTAGCTTTAAGTTTGACCACTACTCAATTATCTTTGTCCCTATTGCCCTATATGTAACTTGGTCTATCCTCGAATTTGCCTCATGATATATACATGCAGATCCCTACATAAACCGCTTCTTCAAATACCTCCTTGTATTCCTTATTGCTATAGTTATCTTAGTAACAGCAAACAACATATTCCAACTTTTTATTGGCTGAGAAGGAGTAGGCATCATATCCTTCCTTCTGATTGGGTGATGATACGGACGAACAGACGCTAATACCGCTGCCCTGCAAGCAGTTCTGTATAACCGAGTGGGGGATATCGGGCTCATTTTCGCAATAGCCTGAATAGCAATAAACCTTAACTCCTGGGAAATACAACAAATATTTGCAACCGCTAAAGACTATGACCTCACCTTTCCCCTACTAGGTCTTATCCTTGCCGCTACCGGCAAATCCGCCCAATTTGGGCTTCACCCATGGCTTCCCTCCGCCATGGAGGGTCCTACGCCGGTATCTGCCCTACTTCATTCTAGTACCATAGTTGTGGCAGGCATTTTTCTTCTTATTCGGATAAGTCCCTTGATAGAAGACAACCAAATCGCCCTCACCACCTGCCTCTGCCTGGGCGCCTTAACTACGCTCTTCACCGCAACCTGCGCCCTTACCCAAAATGATATCAAAAAAATTGTTGCCTTTTCAACATCAAGCCAATTAGGTCTAATAATAGTTACTATTGGTCTAAATCAACCTCAACTTGCCTTCCTTCACATCTGTACACACGCCTTTTTCAAGGCAATACTTTTCCTCTGTTCCGGCTCCATTATTCATAGCCTAAACGACGAACAGGATATCCGGAAAATAGGAGGCATACATCACCTTACCCCCTTTACATCTTCCTGCCTCACCATTGGTAGCCTTGCCCTTACAGGTACCCCTTTCTTAGCGGGCTTCTTCTCCAAAGATGCCATTATTGAAGCCCTTAACACATCTTACCTCAACGCCTGGGCCCTAGCCTTAACTCTTCTGGCCACCTCATTTACAGCCATCTACAGCCTCCGAGTTGTTTATTTCGTATCCATAGGATACCCCCGATTTAATTCAATCCCACCCATTAATGAAAACAACACAGCCGTCATCAACCCTATTAAACGACTTGCCTGAGGAAGCATTATTGCCGGACTCCTTATTACCTCAAACATTATTCCTCTAAAAACACCCGTAATGTCTATGCCTCCCCTTCTAAAACTAGCTGCTCTTATTGTGACAGTTACTGGTCTACTCATCGCCCTAGAATTAGCATCCCTAACAAGTAAACAATACAAAACTCTTCCTCAGCTAAAACCCCACCACTTCTCCAATATACTTGGCTTCTTTCCAACAATTATTCACCGCCTCATCCCAAAACTAAACCTCTCACTAGGACAGGCAATTGCAAGCCAAACAATTGACCAAACTTGATTAGAAAAACTGGGACCGAAAACCCTAGCCTCCTCAAACATCCCCTTAATCTCTACAACAAGCAATACCCAGCAGGGCATAATCAAAACATACCTTACCCTTTTCCTGCTTACCCTCACCCTCGCAACCTTTATGTTCATTTTTTAAACTGCCCGAAGCGCTCCCCGACTCAATCCCCGCGTTAACTCTAACACCACAAATAAGGTAAGAAGTAATACCCATACACTAATCAGTAACATTCCCCCACCCAATGAGTACATTAAGGCGACCCCTGCAATATCTCCTCGAAACACGGAAAACTCCTCAAACTCATCCACAAGAACCCACGAAGTCTCATACCACCCGCCCCCTAACAAAACAGAAACAACTGTCACAACCGCCAAATACATAATCATATAAACCGCAACCGGTCGACTACCCCAACTCTCAGGATATGGTTCAGCAACAAGAGCCGTTGAATACGCAAATACCACCAATATACCACCCAAATAAATTAGAAATAACACTAAAGACAAGAAAGGTCCACCGTGTCCAACCAATACCCCACACCCTATCCCCGCCACCACTACTAACCCTAAAGCGGCAAAATAGGGAGAAGGATTAGAAGCAACCGCAATTAAACCCAGCACTAAACCAAATAAAAACAAAAACATGATATAAGTCATAATTCCTGCCAGGAATTTAACCAGGACTGATGGCTTGAAAAACCACTGTTGTTATTCAACTACAAGAACCTTAATGACAAGTCTCCGAAAAACCCACCCCATCCTAAAAATTGCAAATGATGCATTAGTTGATCTCCCGGCCCCTTCTAATATCTCAGTCTGATGAAACTTTGGTTCCCTCCTCGGCCTCTGCCTCGCCACCCAAATTCTGACAGGACTGTTCCTTGCCATACACTATACCTCAGATATCGCAACAGCCTTCTCCTCTGTGGCCCACATCTGCCGGGACGTAAACTACGGCTGACTCATTCGAAACATTCACGCCAACGGCGCATCCTTCTTCTTCATTTGCATCTACCTACATATTGGCCGAGGCCTCTATTACGGCTCATACCTTTACAAAGAAACATGAAACATTGGAGTTGTTCTCCTCCTTTTAGTAATAATAACCGCCTTCGTAGGCTATGTACTTCCCTGAGGACAGATGTCATTCTGAGGGGCCACCGTCATTACTAACCTTCTCTCCGCAGTCCCCTACGTTGGAAACACCCTCGTTCAATGAATTTGAGGCGGCTTCTCAGTAGATAACGCCACCCTCACCCGCTTCTTCGCCTTTCATTTCCTCTTCCCTTTCGTCATTGCTGCAGCAACTGTCATTCACCTTCTTTTCCTCCATGAAACAGGTTCCAACAACCCACTAGGCCTAAACTCAGATGCAGACAAAATTTCCTTCCACCCCTATTTTTCATATAAAGACTTACTAGGCTTCGCCGTCCTCCTCATCACCCTCTCCTTACTATCGCTATTTTCACCCAACCTCCTAGGAGATCCGGACAACTTCACCCCCGCCAACCCCCTAGTTACTCCTCCTCACATTAAGCCAGAGTGATACTTCTTATTTGCCTACGCAATCCTCCGCTCAATTCCTAACAAGCTAGGAGGAGTATTGGCCCTCCTTGCCTCCATCCTCGTACTTATAGTTGTCCCTATCCTTCACACCTCAAAACAACGAGGCTTAACATTCCGACCACTAACACAATTCCTATTCTGAACCCTCGTTGCAGATGTTGCTATCCTTACTTGAATTGGGGGGATACCTGTCGAGCACCCCTACATTGTCATTGGACAAATTGCCTCTTTCCTATACTTCTTTCTCTTTTTAATCCTTACCCCTCTAGCAGGCTGACTAGAAAATAAAGCCCTTGGATGGTCGTGCATTAGTAGCTCAGTTTCAGAGCGCCGGTCTTGTAAACCGGACGCCGGAGGTTAAAATCCTCCCTACTGCTCAAAGAAAGGAGATTCTAACTCCTATCCCTAGCTCCCAAAGCTAGAATTCTAAATTAAACCATTCTTTGTCCAATGTACATATATGTATTAACACCATATATAAATATTAACCATATAATGAATATCTTAGTACATTCATGCTTTATCACCATTCTAGGGTTATACCATTTATGCCATCAACATTTTACTAAAATATACATAAACCATAAATTTTAAAGGTACACAATTGGAGTAAAGACGGGCGAAACTTAAGACCGAGCACCACCGTCCATTGTCGAAGATATACCAGGACACAACATCTAGACGCTTCTCAAAGTTTTAATGTAGTAAGAACCGACCATCAGTTGATTTCTTAATGCTCACGTTTATTGAAGGTGAGGGACAACTATTGTGGGGGTTTCACACAGTGAATTATTCCTGGCATTTGGTTCCTACTTCAGGGCCATAACTTGATATTATTCCTCACACTTTCATCGACGCTGACATAAGTTAATGGTGGAGTACAACACGACTCGTTACCCACCAAGCCGAGCGTTCACTCCACCGGGGCAGCTGGTTCCTTTTTTTGTTCTCCTTTCATTTGACACTTCAGAGTGCACACGGTAATGACAAACAAGCGTGTACATTTTTCTTGCTGCAAGGAAAATGTATTAATGTTGGAAAGACTTTCATAAAGAATTGCATAATGGATCTCAAGAGCATAAAGTATAAGTTTTTCTCCTAAAATTCCTAAGATATCCCCTGGGGTTTTTGCGCGTAAAACCCCCCTACCCCCCTATACTCCGGAGATCACTAACACTCCTGAAAACCCCCCGGAAACAGGAAAACCTCTAGTAGTATATATATATATTTTTTTTTTGGCCCAAAGTGTGTCTATTTACACTATTAAAATAATGCGTTT